CAGTCAAAAATTGGTATCCATTTTTCAGGATATTCGGCATAGATCAGCTAGATCATGGCGAATTCTTCAGCAAAAATTGTGGTTTGCACGGAGACGGATAAATGAGATTTCTAGTAAGTGTTTACATAATTTGCTTCTGTCCGAAGCAAGGATTCATCGAAATAATGAGTCACCATTGATATCGACACATCTGAGACCGCCAAATGTTTTCCTCTATTCCATTTTTTTCCTTCTTCTTGTTGCTGGATATCTCGTTCTTACACATGTTATCTTTGTTTCCTGGGTCTCTAGTGAGTTACAGACAGAGTTCGAAAGGGTCAAACCTTTGATGATTCCATCATATATGATTGAGTTGCAAAAACTTCTGGATAGCGATCCTCTACCTCCACCTAAACCGTGGTTAACGCATTTCTTGCGAGAGATTCGGGAAGGAGTAGGAAATTGGCTAGAAGAAATGGGGTGGTCTACTATTCACCACAGGCGATTGGATGGTGATCCCGCTTATTTTGATGGTGATCCCGCTTATGGGGTCAGGATAGATTGGGATTCCAGCGATCTCATAACAAATGAACTCACCTTTTCGAGAAATACGAGACATCTAAGTCATACAAGTAAAGAGCTCTATTCATGGATAAGAGAAGAACGACAACGCATGCAGCACTGGGTAAGAAAAGGTTGGGTTGTTGATTCGGTTGAGGAGCAAAAAGACGAATCCTGGCTCGCGGCGAGAGCGCATGAAGAAAGACCATTCTGGGTTCAGATGCGCACCTTAATAGAAAAAAGGATTGATCAAATTTTATGGAGTCTGACTCATAGTGATCATTTATCAAAGAATGACTCTGGTTATCAAATAATTGAAGAACCGGGAGCAATTTACTTACGATACTTAGTTGACATTCATCAAAAGTCTCTACTGAGTTATGAGTTCAATACATCCTGTTTAGCAGAAAGACGGATATTCCTTGCTCAGTATCAGACAATCACTTATTCACAAACTTCGTGTGGGGCTAATAGTTTTCATTTCCCATCTCATGGAAAACTCTTTCCGCTACGCTTAGCCTTATACCCCTCTAGGGGTATTTTAGTGATAGGTTCTATAGGAACTGGACGATCCTATTTGGTCAAATCCCTAACGACAAACTCCTATGTTCCTTTCATTACGATATTTGGGGGGAAGCAGTTCCCCGATGCCTCTGATTTTCAAAAGAAAAATGCTGGACTAGAACCAGAGCTTTTTTGTTTAAGGTTGGATGAGGATGAGGAAGAGTTGATCGAGGACTTGAAGACTTTACTGCTTTTTCTTAGTAAGATTGGTCTTGATGTTATTAGGACTCTTGAATATATTCTTTCTAAGAAGCAGAATCGCCATTATATGGCGCTGGAAGAGGATGATTATAGGAATCTTGAGATGGCGATGTTTGACGAAATGCTAGAATTGGATTTCTTCCACTATCAAGTCGAATTCGTAAAAGAACTGTCTCCTTGCATAGTATGGATTCCAAACATTCATCATTCTGACTCTGAACCAGGCGACTTACTTATCCTCCGGTCTATTAGCAAACTCTCTTTCCGGGATTGTGAAGATTGTGAAGACTATTCCGCTACCGCTAGCAAGATTCTTGTTATTGCTTCGACTCATATTCCCCAAAAAGTGGATCCCGCTCTAATATCTCCGAATAAATTGAATACGTGCATTAAGATACGAAGGCTTCTTAGTCCACAACAACGAAAGCACCTTTTCACCCTTTCATATACTAGGGGATTTCACTTGGAAAAGAAAATGTTCCATACTAATGGATTCCGGCCCCTAACCATGGGTGGTTCCAATGTACTAGATCTTGTAGCACTTACCAATGAGGCCCTATCGATTAGTATTACACAGAAGAAATCAATTATAGACACTAATACAATTAGATGCGCTTTTCATAGACAAACTTGGGATTTGCGATCCCAGGTAAGATCGGTTCCGGATCATGGGCTCCTTTTCTATCAGCTAGGAAGGGCTGTAGCACAAAATATACTTCTAAGTAATTGCCCCATAGATCCTATATCTATCTATATGAAGACGAAATTATGTAAGGAAGGGGATTCTTATTTGTACAAATGGTTCTTCGAACTTGGAACGAGCATGAAGAAATTAACGATACTTCTTTATCTTTTGAGTTGTTCTGCCGGATCGGTCGCTCAAGATCTTTGGTCTCCACCCGGACCCGATGAACAAAATGCGATCTCTTCTTGTGGACTCGTTGAGAACGATTCTGATCTAGTTCATGCCCTATTAGAAGTAGAAGGCGCTCTGGTGGGACCTTCACGGACAGAAAAAGATTGCAGTCAGTTTGATAATGATCGAGTGACATTGCTTCTTCGGCCCGAACCAAGGCATCCCTTAGATATGATGCAAAACGGATTTGATCAGAGATTGAAATCCGAATCGGGGTTTGAAGATGAAGGAGGGGTCCTTGAAGAGAGCGTGGAGGATTTATACAATCACATAGTTTGG